TTTATATGGATTATTCCTGATTGAGACCATATATAAAAATGACATTGCCAAAAATTAACAAGATAATATTTCCACTTATTCATCAGAAGAGGAGTATTTTTTGATACCAGAATTGATTTTCCTTGATATCTAACATACTCCATAAAAGTATCCTTGCAGAACCATAAGGTGGCCGGAAAATCGTTAACTTCGACAGGATATTTTATTTTTTCATAAAAACGGATTCGCTCAAAAAAGATCCCAGAAGAGGTTAATCGTAAATGATTCGATTGGTTACGTAGAAAAAGTAAAACGGATTCGTATTCATATACATAAGAATTATGTAGGAGCAAGAGTAATCTTGGATTACTTTTTGCAAAAAAGGAGTCTTTTGGAGTAATAAGACTATTCCAATTAGAATACTTGTGAAGAAAGAGCCGTAATAAATGCAAAGAAGAGGGATCTTTCACGCAGTAACGAAGGGTTTGAACCAATATTTCCAAATGAATGGGATAGGGTATTAGTACATCTGATGCATAATTTAAATGTGGGAATTTGTCCTCGAAAAAAGGAAATATTGAATGAATTGATCGTAAATTATAAAATTTTACGACTTCTGTCTCCTCTAAGGAAGATATTAATCGTAGGGAAAACGGAATTTCCACAATGACTGCAAATGCTTCCGATATTATTTTTGAATACAAATTTTTTTTGTACCCCAATTTTTTTTTTTGATTCGAATCATTAACGGAAATAATAAAATTATTCTGTTGATACATTCGACTGATTAAACGTTTTATAATTAGTAAACTAGATTTCTTATCATAACCTACATTATCCAATAAAATGGATCCATTTAAACCCCGATCATGAGCAAGCGCATAAATATACTCCCGAAAGATAAGTGGGTATAGGAAGTCGTGTTGCCAAGATCTATCTAATTCTAAATATCCCTGCAATTCTTCCATTTAAAATTTGATTTGAACCAGAAAAGAAATAGGAAATTTTGGGGGTTATCAAATGATACATAGTACGATATAGTCAAAACAAGGTATTTATAGTAAGAAAAAAACGGATACCTCGGTCAAATTAATTAACGGACTCTCTAGCCTCGCCCTTTTGATATAATAGATTTATCAATTATAGGATAACAAGATACTTAGAAGTCCTTTATTTTATCAATCCAATCGCTCTTTTGATTTTGAAAAAAAAAAATTCTTTATCAATATACTGCCTTCTTCTACACATTTATCTCTACCCCATAAAGGGTAATAGCTAATAGTTAGGACTCATAAGAAATTTCTAATCCGCTAATCGGAAAAGCCTTTACCACATTAAGCACTAATATATTTTTAACGTCTAATTAGATGGGGTAATCGTTCAAAAATTAAGAACAGAAGCTCGTTACTTTTTATTTCCCTATAATTGGAACCTTATAGTAAGGCTCTACCCATTTATTCACTCGACCACTCCCCCCCAAAAAACCTTTTTTTATTGTTATATATCACGAATTAAAACAATTGAAATCTGATTTGGGACCTATTCAGTAAGAATGAAATATTCTCAGAATTGTCCATTGCTACGACATGCTGCTTTTTCCATTCATTCCTTTCAGGATCAGTCGCGGTCTTACAAACTCTACCAATGGTATTGACGAATCTGTTGCTTCATACAAATGTGTAAAAAATGCTAGCCGCACTTAAAAGCCGAGTACTCTACCGTTGAGTTAGCAACCCCAATAAACTAATTTAAATATTTAAATAAACTAATTTAAATGTCTAGATACAATCAAAATCCTAATAATAATAAATAACGAACTTGACTAGCACAACGCCATCAAACCATAAAAAATTCTAACTCACTCTGAATATAATAAAAATGAGCAAATTACGACAAAAATACAAAAAATTATCAGATAAAAAATAAAAAGGGATAAAGCTAAAGATTTTCAACTATTTATAAACTTATAAAACACCCCTTGTTTCTTAGATTATCCATTGAATTAATTAGTCCATATCGAGTTTTGTCTAAATTGAGTTTTATTGATTAAAATCTAATAAAAAAAGACTTACTTTCTTGTATGACAGAAAATCCACAAACTCATTATTTTATTTGAATTAAATAAAATTTATGGAACAGGGAGAAATAGATCCATTTATCCACGATCGGATTATATTTATTTGATACACTGTTGTCAATATGAGTATTGACAAAAGCATAAAAAAGATAAAAAAATTCGAAATCGAACTAACAATTACGATTTCAATTAATTAAAATGAATCCAATTTTTTAATATTGAAATAAAAAAAAAAAAACTAAGGACTTTTGTTGGATCGGCACTATAGATAAATATTATAATAGATATATAATATAAATGAAAGATTGAATTAAGAAAGACGGCAGATAAGTAAAAAAAAAATGAAATTTATTAAATAACAAATAACTAAAATAAAGAGTTTAAGCCTTTGTTGTTTTGTTCATAGAGTTCCAACGAAAATCAAAATCAACCTATTGACGGTAATGTCAAATTTTTATGTCTATAGACGCCATTCCTTAATACGATACGTCATTTGTTATTTATTCACTTGATCTTTCTGTTTTATTTAGATTTGAAATTGTGGGATCAATTATTATAGCTATAGCAATAATAATTTTAAAATTTTAATATCAAAAAAATAGAAATCCATTTTTTGTCGTTATAAATAAAGGACACTATTCTATAAAGTAACAATATTAAATCTAAGGAACTGGCAAAGAAATGAAAAGGTTAGACAAAGCTATATACAAGTTATCCACACCTTCTTTTTTTCTATTTCATTAATTGAATTGTGTTTATTGATTAAGGCGAAGTTCCTTAAAAACCCCTGCCCTTTTAAAAATATCATGAACAGTTCCTGTAGGTTGAGCGCCTTTTTCAAGGAAATATAGAATAGCAGGAACGTTTAAAGAAATTTGATTCTTTATCGGATCATAAAAACCCACTTTCCGAAGATCTCTTCCCTCTCGTCGGGATCGAACATCAATTGCAACGATTCGATAAATGGCTCATTGGGATAGATGAACAATACCCTCCCCCGAGAACCGTATATGAAAATTTCATCTCGTACGGCTCGAGAAAATTTGAAATTATGTCTATATCCAATATCAAATATATCCACAAAATCACCAAATTAATTAGACTATTGATTTCTATTGATTTAAGTATTTTTTTTCTTATTCGTACCCAACAAAAAGAAAATTAGTCATATTTGCACCCTCATAACTCAAGTTGGCTAACTTTGAAATAACCAAAAAGAGAACCCCTTAAAAGATTTCATTTATTGAGCCGTCTCTAACCCTTTAATTGTCTCTCTCCTTTATAATTTTTTTTTTTATTCTTCATTCTGATCTAGTTGTTAAGACAATGGAAAACGGTATTTCCTTGTTCCAGAATCTTTGCCTTGAATCATTGGGTTTAGACATTACTTCGGTGATCCTTAAATCCTTTCAAAACGGTAGCAACATACCATTTTTTGTGATTTATTTCTGTCAAAGAATCCTACGAATGATTAATTCCTGCATAATACACTTTCCCTTTTTATTTGATCGAAAGAGTTTTACCAATTTCAACAAACAATTATTTTCAATTGGAAATTTTCTCGAATAGGATTTTTTCAGTTTATGTATCGAAAATATATTTACGAAGTTGTTACAATTTATTGATTGATACTAACCCTAGATTCTTGCCCCTCAAAAATAAATACTTTCTACTCGAGCTCCATCCTGTACTATAATTCCATTCCAATTCTACCCCCCCCCCCCAAAAAAAAGAGGGTTCTAGCGGAACAGAACAAATGATAATGATGTCGAGGCAAGAGCACTTTCATTCCTATATATCCTATATATATAAATAAAAAAAATGGTGGATGTAAGACTCCACAGCTGATCATGTCCTTCAAGTCGCACGTTGCTTTCTACCACATCGTTTTAAACGAAGTTTTACCATAACATTCCTTCAGTTTGGAACCCATATGTAATTGATTCAATTATGGAATCATGAATAATCATTGGTTCGGTCGTTACATAGTAATCTATACCTTTTTCTTCTATATGAAAATAAGGAAGTCTCTGCAAGAATTAAATCAATTTAATCCCATTTTTTTTTAGATTAATAGAACTTAATATTGGAAATTCTATAAAATAAAAAGAATTTTATTTTTTATTATTCTAAAAATAGTTAAAATAGAATTTTTTAACTAAAACTAATATAACTATAAAAACTATAACTATAAACAAGTTATTTTGAATCTGTACCCGCAAGTAACGTATATCTGTATCTTCAAGTAACGTATATAGTGATAGGATGGATAAATTCAACAATTTTATACTTCTTCAAGTGCCAAGAACTCATAAGCGTTCATTACAAAGATTTAATTGATTAAAAAAGCGCCTATCCGATATAATTATTTGTAATTTGGATATCATAAAGTTTTACAGCAAGGACCTTTCGTTTTTTATCATCAGTAAAAAAAAATCCGTATTGGATTAAACTTCCTGTGATTAAAAAAAGATAGATAAAAAACACTGATGTAAGGGGAGATTGAAGGTTGTTATTTTTTCATATTTATACTCGGTACTATATTAACGAATCACAAAGAAATTGAATTCAACTTCTTATTTAATTTTAATATGCGTATTATTTGAACTCAATTAAATTTGTGAAAAAGATATGATGCAAAAGTAAATCTTTTTTTCTATTTTCTATTTTATATATATTTTATTATGATATATCTTATATATATATAAGAAATTATAATAATATTATATTCGAAATTAGAATTAATATATATATTAAAATTATATAATATATATATAATAATCATTTAATTTAATAATAATTCTAGGCGGGGTATGCTCTGGGACGGAAGGATTCGAACCTCCGAATAGCGGGACCAAAACCCGTTGCCTTACCACTTGGCCACGCCCCATTTATTTCTCTTCGACACTAATAAAGACTAATATTGGGACGGGTTATTAGTCAACTCCAGTCTAAATATCTATTATTTATAAAATATATTACTAGAATTTTTATACATGGAGACTATACGTGTCGACTATATATATAGACATAGAATTAAACTTAATTTATTGATCATTACATATAATTCAATTAAGATATTGTACGAAAGTATGATTTATTCTATTCTCTTTTGATTTGAGATATAGAAGGGTTTTTGATTGGGTGAGTTCAAATCAAAGAAAGTTTTTTGGTCTATCTTATTTTCTTTTTATTTATTTTTTTCGTCTATCAAAAATAACATATTTATAATAATAAAAAACTCCATTTATTAAAAACTCAATCAAAATAAATACAACTATCCTCAAGAACAAAATGTTTGTTATGCTTAATATATTTAGTTTAATCTGTATCTACCTTAATTCTGCTCTTTATTCCAGTAGCTTTTTCGTCGCCAAATTGCCCGAAGCCTACGCTTTTTTGAATCCAATTGTAGATGTTATGCCAGTAATACCCCTGTTCTTTTTTCTCTTAGCCTTTGTATGGCAAGCTGCTGTAAGTTTTCGATGATATTTTTAATACAATCCCAGACAAATTCATGATTTATTCGAAAAAAATTCTACGAATTGATAAGATCAAATAAATTAATCAATTAAAATATGTACATTCTTGTACAACCGCGACAAATACAAATTCGGATCACCCCATTTCATTTCTTGGTGTCAAAATAAAATAGGGTATGTGGTATAAAAGTGGAGAATCTATTCTCTTTTTTCCTAAAAAAATCTTGGAGATTGTGTAATGCTTACTCTCAAACTATTTGTTTACACGGTAGTGATATTCTTTGTTTCTCTCTTTATATTCGGATTCCTGTCTAATGATCCAGGACGTAATCCTGGACGTGAAGAATAAATTTTTTATTTTCTTTGCTTGATTTTAAACTGTTATTAGTAAGATTTTATCTATTTCACATCTTTAACTTTATAAAATAAAAATAAACAACTATTAATTTTAAATTTAACTAAAAAAAAAAAAAAGAGCTCGCGAGAAATTAGAAAGAAAATACCAAGTCATCAACGAAAACGGAAAGAGAGGGATTCGAACCCTCGGTACGAAAAACTCGTACAACGGATTAGCAATCCGACGCTTTAGTCCACTCAGCCATCTCTCCTCCCAATTGAAAAAGTATTATGTTACATTATAAAAAATAAGGCTTGAAAACGCCCGTCATAGTATATACTATTCTTTTTTGATTTCGTCCGAAAGGGCTTTTTAGTTCCACGGCCCGGCCTGGTCAATACTTAGCCGGGCCCGCCCTTTTGTTCCAACGAATTATTAATTAAATTAATTTAATTAAATAAAAAATATTTATTAAATTTGAAAGTAAAAAAAACTTGCTTGTTAGTGCGATTTTAAAAATGATTAAAGAACTTTTCAAATTTCTATTATTTTGATCTAGAATCAAATGATAGCGACTCAAAGTGTCATTTCTTTCTTAGTTAGTCCTTTTATTCCGGTTTAAATGTTAGTTCTTTATTCCGGTTTAAATTTAAAAAAGGGAACTGCCATTTCTTAACACAATACCTGTTTTTTTGTGTTAGGGCTTAAGTTCGAGACGCATAAGTCAAAAACTCCGAAACACTTGTTATTTAAACTAAACGAATCCTCTCCTCTTTTCCTAATCTCACTAGGTGTGCTACGGAAACATTCTAGTTTTCGGGATTCTTTTATGATCTTTTGTTTTATTTGTTTTTTTATTAGGGTCGACAAAAGGTGAATTTATATACAATAATTCGATTGTAGCGGGTATAGTTTAGTGGTAAAAGTGTGATTCGTTCTTTAACCCTTTATATAGTTAAAGGGTCTTTCGGTTTGATTAATATGCATTCCGAACAAAAACTTTAGTTCTTAAAAGGATTGAATCCTTTACCTCTCAATGAAAAATTCGAGGAAGAATATAAATTCTCGTGAATTGGATCCAAGAATCAATTTTAAAATTGAAAAATTGGATTATTAAATTGCGAAACATAATTTTTTTATTGGATCAAGACTTCCAATTGAATGAGTATGAGTAAAGGATCCATGGATAAAAATAAAGAGTGTATTTCTTTCTAATCGTAACTAAATCTTCAATTTTCCATTTTTATAGGGGAAATTTAAGCAAAATGGCTATTAAACAATGTCTTTGGTTTACTAAAGACATCGATAATTTTTTTTAGCTCGGTGGGAATAAAATTCTTTTCCTAAGGATTCTTTCAATATAGAAGTAGAGAACGAAGTAACTAGAAAGATTGTTAGAGTAGAACCCCCCTCTTTTCTATAGGGATCGTCTAGAAAGCGAGTTGTTCTGAATAGATTCAGACCTAAAATCTGAATAGATTCAAACATAAAAGCTGACATAGACGTTATGGGTCGGATTTTTTTTTATTTGGTTCATGTCTGAATCTGGGAATTTATCCATCTTCCATAAAGGAGCCGAATGAAACCAAAGTTTCACGTTCAGTTTTGAATTAGAGACGTTAAAA